CAGACAAGAATGAGATGCAGATCTGAAATCTGCAAGTCCTTTGGACAGAAAAGAGGATAAGAGCTCGAAGAGATGAAGTTGATCGAAGAAGAGAAGAGGAGATAACAGTCAGAAAGGAGGATAGGGAAGATTGGGGGGGGGGCGTCGGGAGGGATGGAGGGTCTTGGGTGACGGAGTGAAGGTTGGAGGGGGGTGTTGGAATGGGAGTTGGGAGATTGGCGGAGAATGGGAGAGAGGGTTGGGAGTTTGGGTTTGTCAAGTTGGGGTTATCGGGAATGGGAAAGAGAGGTGCAGGGGGGGTTGTAGGGGGGTTAGGTTTGACGGGATTTGAAAAAAGGGAATGTCGGGTGGTGAGAAGAGTGGTTTAATGGGGCGGGAATGAGAGATGGGGTTTGTCGGGGGTGGGATGATGACGGGATTGAGAAAGAGGGGTGACTGGATGATGGGGATGTCGGGTAGTGGAGGAAGAAAGAGAGAGACGAGAGACTCCACGCAGATCTGGTATAGGGCTTCCACGCAGGGATGATGCAGGTTTTTTTTTCTATGACCTGCTGCTCTGGAGATGTGGCTGCTCTGAGATTCGTTCCGTGATAAGTGTTCGTGCTCCGAGGGCTTTTTTGAACTCAAGTTAGATTCTTTCTTTAGGGCCGTGTGTTTTTGTAGTTGCTTCTACTCCTGCACCCCTTTTTAAAACTCTGCCCCGCCCTCCCTATAGTTGGAAGTTGATTCGGTATCTCTCCCGCGGATGGAAGGGACTCTAAGAATTTTCAATCATTGACTTTTTTTTTTTTTCTGTTTTTTCAATGAGACCGCCGGAATCATTTTTTGGTTGTGCGAACGTAAAAATATGCATATTTTCTTTCGAAATGAAATATTTAAATAAATATAAGGCGTCGATCTGTCAAATCAAACAAAAGGAGATTTTTCGTCGTTTTTATCCCTAGGCTTTCTCCTCGAAACAGGAGAGGGATTTGGGCAGTGGGAAGTATGGGACGTCGAGTCTGACAAACAGGGTGACAAAATGACTCGGACGTAGCAAGGTAAGATATAGGCAGTGGCTGGCGAGGATTATCGACAAAGGGAAAGGGGAAAGGTCTATCCAGAGGTCCCTAACCAACTAATCCCGTTGATAGCTAGCTTTCTGACCCGTGCCTTTGGCATAAGAGCTTCCATCTTGAGGCATAATACCTTTTTAGATGCATGGCATTGAGAGGATCTGCTCATTCTTCTCCTTCTGAGTTAGCTATTCTATATGCATTCCAAGGGTGAACCGTGGTGACGACATATGGTCCTTCCCAGTTTGGCCCAAACTCCGGGTGCAGCAGAGGGAAAAATCTTCTTCAGAACCAGATCTCCTACTGAAAAGCGGCGCTCCAAGACCGTCATTATGGTAAATCCTGCGCTGATATATCTGGGCATGGTGGGCCGCTCGGAGCCGCTTCTCATCTAGCCATTCGAGCTGGGCTAGACGCTCTCTATGCCGTTCCTCCTCGGGAAGCTGCCTCTCAAGGGAGATCAAATGAGATGGGATCTCGATTTCAATGGGGAGGACAGCCTCCATTCCATAAACTAATGAAAACGGCGTTGCATTGGTAGGAATAGACGTTCGATAGGCCCAGAGCGCGAACGGGAGCTTCTCATGCCAGTCACGCCCAGAATCAATCGTCTTCCGACTGGATTAATGTCTTATTCGTGGCTTCTGCGGGGGATAATAAGGTGCGGAAAATCGATGATTTCTCTTTCACTTCTTGCATAGGTACGCCACTTTCTTGCTCTTGAAATTAGGACCGTTATCGGAGAATCTTTCTTGTGGAAGCCGGCAGATAATGTGACTTTTTTCTTTTTCGTGCGACCCCTTCTACCTTCGAAAGGGTTCGACCCATTTCGTGAAATACTCCGTCGCTACCAGAATCAAACAATGCCCTTCATCAGCCGTGGGGGAGATCTTGCCGATGACATCTAAACCCCACATTGCTAAAGGCCAAGGGGCGGCTGTGGCATGGAGGGCCGATGCTGGCGCGTGGATCAAGTCCCCGTGAATTTGACACCTGTGGCAACGGCGGACAGGACTTTAGAGTAGCAGTCGGCCGGGAAGGAGGAAAAAAACATTCTTTTCTTGGTGCCTATCCATATTGCTATTGACATGCCCGCCACAAACTCCGGCGTGCACCTCATGCATCACTTGCTGGACTTCCTCCCCTTACGTGATAGGGTAGGCAGCGCAACAAAACGTGGTTGAATGATCTTTTATAGAGCTGTTCCCCGCACAGCACATAGCGGGTGGCCAGTTTTCGCACAATCTGACGGTCCCTAGCCGTCGCAAACTCTGGAAACGATGGGTCTCGCAGGAAATTCATTTTCAATGTCCTCGATATATTGATTTTGGCGGGCGTCCATCGCGAACTTTCTCTTCTTCAACCCACTGGACTTCTTCGGGTTCATTCTGCGATGTTGATCCTTCCGATGCTGGGCATTTCAACCCCCCGAAGGGGCTTATCCCTTTTCCTTTTCCCTTTTCGCGAAGCCTTGATGCGCGGGCATATAAAACTGTCCAATCAAAAATGGTTTCATGGTGGCTCTCTCTGGCATTTCGGTCATGGACGCGAGAGTAGCCAGAGCGTCTACGAAGCGATTATTGTCTCTTGGGAGAACGATCTCTCATCAAATTGATAAATCAAAACCTCGAGTCGAGCATTTCTTGATATGGAATCAATTTCTCGTCTCTTGTTTTCCAGTTTCCATTAGTCTGACTTATGACTAGCTTGGAATCTCCCCTCACATCGAGGCGCTTCGCTTTAAGGACATGTCAATGGCAAGCTTGAGCCCGGCTATACAGGCTTCGTACTCCGCAATGTTATTCGTACATTCAAAATGAAGTCTGCTGATCAATAGTCTTTCCTCTTGGGACATCATCATTCTCCCTATACCATTTCCGGAGTCATTAAAGGCTCCGTCGAAGTTCATCTGCCAGTTATTGGGCTCTTCCGCAGTGACAAACAAGAGGTCTTCATCGGGGAAGTCTGTCTTCAACGGTTCGTAGGCCGGGACGGGGTGCGTGGCCAAGTGATCGGCGATGGCCTGTCCCTTGATGGATTTCTGAGTGACATAAGTTCAAACTCGAACAGTATTCACTGCCATTTAGAATCCTAGAAACAGCTGGCTTCTCGAACAAAGACTTCAGAGGATCCATTCGGGCCAGCAGCTTAACCCCGAGTGGGCCAGCATGTAATGTCTGAGCTTCTGGGTTGCCCAAACGACAGCAAGGCGACGTCTTTTCCAGAGGCGTGTACCTCGTCTCATATCCGACTAGAGTGTTGCTCAGGTAGTAGATGACTTGCTCTTTCTTTCCTGAGTCGTCATGCTGACCCAGGACGCACCCCATTGCGGTTTCGGTTGTGGAGAGATAGAGCAACAACGGTCGGCCAGGGACTGGCGGAACCGATTCAATAAAGATTTCTTAATCGTCATCGAATGATTCTTGACATTCCTGGTTCCACTCAAACGTCGGCATCCTTGCGAAGAAGTCGATGAAACGGCTCGCACCTCGTGGCTCTAAGCGATATGAATCTTATTATAGCTTGGATGCGGCCCTGGAGGCTTCTCAATTCTTTCAGAGTGCGCGGTGGAGGCATCTTCGTGATAGCCCCAAAATACGAATCTTCTTGCTCTACCCACCACTGGATGGAGGGGGGACCGACCAGAGAAAGAACCTGCTTTTCTCTCTGGACCGGACGGCTTCGATTAGCGGAGGGAGAAATAGATATGTTGGGTGAGGGTGAAGATGCGCCGGAAATAGAACCTGGAGCCAACAGGATCTGGAACGGGTCCAATTCGATCTGCATCTGGATCTGGCAACTGGCTGATTAAGAGAAACTGCCTCCACCATTGGTGGTTCTTAATCTCGATCCCGTAGGAATGCTCTTGGTCTTGATAAAACCAGATCAGGATCAATTGCTGCTATCACTCCCTATGCTTCTGCGTCCCATACCCCAACCTCTGCGGGACTGCTCGCTTTGGCAACAGGGGGCTCCGGAACTATATGAAGGTATGCTTCGGCCTCCCGATCCGAGAGGGACGCGACGCGAGATGATGATGGGTCAACCGCGACTGGAGCTGCTGGTGGAACTGCTGCTTCCGCTCGGTGAATAGAATAAGCCCTCAAATTGTTCTATTGAAGAGTATAGAAAGGAGTTGCTGTTCAGGCCACTGCAATTATGTTATGTCTCGATCGGATATCCAAGAGGTGACTTATACACCAACTGTACTGCTGCTAGCTCAGAAGCTTTTGGATCAACAATGGTAACTCGAACTGGCGGAAAGGGAGTATAGCTTTGTTGAGGGTGAACTTACTGCTCCTGGCTCTACCTCATAGAGAGGCATATTTATTGGTTGAAAGTCGAGGTAAACGACTGATTCTTAGTCAACTCGGTTAGCTTCCTCTGCTTCCGGTGGTGGGACCACCGCTGATGCGGAAAACAAAAGGCTAGGTAATGTATCTCCAACTAGCTCTACCCTGGTCACTGGGTCAATAATCGGCCCGGTGGTTCTTCGACTGGAACCGGAATAGATCTTGGGCGAGGTGGTGGTGGGGAAGCTGCTGGTACTAGTATCGAAACCATAAGGGGCGTTTACGCTGGTACTGAAGCTTTGATACTCGTGCCTACGCAGCCTTTGTTCGCATCTCTCATCGATTCCCCTATGGAGAAGAGGAATAAATAAGAGCATTCATTGGTTGGACCTTTATGCTACCAGCCTCTGCTATTGAAACTCTTTCTAGACTATACGAGCTGTAGGATCATGAGCATCACCCACAAAAAAGGCATACATAGAAGGCGGTTTCTCACCCGGGTCGAGATCTGAGGCCGGTGCGGCAACCCATTGATCCACCGGAATAAAAGCGAGCTGCATTGGGGTTAGCAGCATTTTCAACCAAAAAAGCGATTCACTTGGTTTCAAGCTGCGTAGCGATCCTAAGAGATCAGATCAGAGAATTGAAGAGCGGAGCCAATCACAGATTAGGATCTCGTCCCACCAATTGAATGAAAATGGCGTTGAAACTACCCCCAGAACGACCGGGTTGTAGTTAAACCATCTCCGGTGAGAGACTCGGTCAACCGAGTCGAAAAAGAAGCACCTTGCCCATATTGATACCCCGTTTAAGGTATTCCAATTGCAAATCGGTATCTATACGCCTCTACTTCGGTTTGATAGCTTGTTAAGGAGCCAGCACCCCTTAGCCCGGTAGGGGGGAGAAAGCTGTACTAATTGTGGGAACATCAGTTTATGCCGGAACAGGGGTGAAGAAAGCAGCATCTCCGCCGCCATATCCATATTCAATCCCCCCGGCCCTCCTGTTTACCTCATTGCAGGGGTGAAAGCTGCACCATCACTAGCGACAGAGTCATTACGCTAAAAATATTCTAGTTACGGATCGCTAAGGAAGGAGCTTACCTTGGATGACTTGTTCCTCATATTGCCTCAGGATCATCAACTGAAACTACTGATGCTTACTCATATGCTGGCCGGTCCGGTTAAATCCAATGGAATCCGCCTTAGTCTATACCTATACGGGTAGTGCTATTCGGTTCAAGGTAAGCAGCTGAAGCAACTGCAGGGGGTACCTATCCAACTCTCTCTGCCGCTGGCATTCCTTGTTTGAGGCATATCGATTATAGAAGACATATGGGTTCGGACGCGAGCGAAGGGAAGCTAGGTACTATGGTTCAATGGGTGAGGATGCTAGGTTACCTGGTTCTCAAATCGGGTATTGAACCCTCTCTCCCTGCAACTCAATCTGCTTCTATATCCTCCTTTTGGGGTCTCGATCTCGAACTCAAACTGATGCCTGAATCTCTGCTTTCTTCTACTACCAGCGGGCTAGCTGCCTTAGTTATGTTATATCGATCCCTTTGGTTGGAGGACGGATCTCGCTACATACTAGAAAGATGTTAATCGCCGCATTGGAACTACCTACCATGAACCTTCTACCCCGAAATCCCACCACTTAGAGTCCATAGGAGGTTGCGGGATGGGAACTATCGGGGCAACACCCTACCATTATACCAAGGGGAAGGGGAAATCACAGTAGGTTTCTATGGAACCCGATTCCTCTTGCTCTAAGTATATGGGACAATCTGCCCTCTGGTATCGGGCATCCGGAATCAGTCTCGTTAATTAGCAATTTCTCTCTTGCCATTAGCGAATCCCTTATTTCCTTCTGGTAAAAGGAATCTGTCCAACCTCTATCGGGCATCTAGAAAGGGTCATCCCTTGCAATTCCATTGGGAAATGTTTCACGCTATTGCGTGAAATAAGTCCTACTAAGCTAAAGAAGCAGATGAAGCATCGGGTCTTGGAGAAGAATAAGATCACAGAGCACAGCAAACCGCTAAACCATGTGCGCGTGATTGCTCGCCTATCATGAGTTTGACTTGCGCTCTAAAGCTGTCTTTTTGAGAAAGACCGGAGAGAACCTTTATGACATTCTTGTGGATAAAGCAGTCGGTGAAGCTTTTTCTTATGTTGTTTAACAGGGAAACTCTGGCAAGGTCTATTATTCCTTTTTCCCAGTGGGTGCAGGCTTCATCGAAAGGCTCTCCGCCTCGTGGCATTCTTGGATTCGCTTGCAAACAACACTTCTCCTCTCGCCCCCCTTGGATCATTTTCAAAAGGGTTTGCCCGACTGACTTAATAGTTACACCTTTATTGACCAGATCCCATGAGTGCTACTAAATGGCACGTCAGAGCTCCCTTCTCGTATTATGATTTGCCGCTTGATTCCGAAGACCAAACTTCCTTGTGATTTGTTGATTCGCATCGATAGAACCAGTTGTGTGCCACATACATGGCGCAAATCCCGAGCTTCCTGTTACCGATAGACATCAATCCAAGTCGCTGAGGGACCTAACTAAGAGTTCCCCTCTGGACCTGAGAGAAGAGAAGGCCGATCTCCTGCACAGATTCTCAATCAATATGCATTGAATGAAGGAATTGGTCCATTCCCTGGCCAATATTGGGTAAGCGCGTTCACGGATCAAGTCATTTCATATATGATGTTCCCGATCCCGATGACCCGCATACGATGTCAATGAGCGCTAGGAGAAGGAAGGGGACAATAGCACCGCTCGCCTCGCTTTGAACAAAATAAATCATCGCAACCAAAAGGAGACAACCATTTGTAGGGAAATCCATTCGATAGGAGGTATAGGATGGAACCGAATCTGCTTCGCGAGGGTATCGTTCGCACGACTAAAAGAAATTTAGCTAATTGACGGCAGGAGTAGGAAAAGGCACGTACGCGGGAAATTCATCGAAGTAACGCGATGGATTCGCAGGAATGAACGAAGAAAAAGCCTTCAGACAATTCAACATCTTTTATTTATGTTAGAAGGTGTAGAACGTTAGAAGCAAGTGGGCCTCCGGCCACACTACCAACCCTCGCTACGGCTTCTTTTGAAGCTCTAGTTCTCACGCATTCTAGCTTCAAGATCTGGCTTTCGCTTTGAGCGCGAAGCGGCTTGCTGAGATCAAATGAGATATCCCAACCTTTGATTGTCAAACTTGCAGTTCCCATGAACCAAGCACAGGATAGGATGGATGGTGTACCAATCCATTTCGTTGGGAAGATGGCGAGGATGAAAGAAGGATATCGAGAGAGAAATAGGAAAAAGAGTACGGAAGCTAGAGCGGAGATATAGGCTAGCTAAATGCCCTAAAATCCGTGTACGAAAGGTCCGCGATCCTGGGCAGTACATGGATAACCCGACTCACCAAGCGCTTAGGAACGTGTGGTGAAGGCGGAATAGAGTTTGCCGTTGAAATGATGACTTCTGGTGTAACCAAGTTTGAAGGGCGGAATGCTAACGAACCGGGGCTACAGCACCTGTTTATCCCGAATCCTCCGAATCAGATGTGGGGAAAGGAGAAAAAGGAGTCGTAGCTTATCAACCATAGGAATACCCTTACGACTTCACTTTCCGAGCTACGAGGTCCCTTTTAGCGCACTTGACTTATCTTATTGCGTATACAATAATCACTGAGCATACGTTGCTAATGGGCAGGTAAATTCTGAGAATCGTAGCGGAGACCGAGACTACTTATATAACTATTATGTGATTACTCCATGTGTAACGGCCAAGAGGTGTTGTATTCTATTTAATTAAACAGATTCTTTCTTACATTGATATACACATCCTTCACCCAATCCGCTCAAAGTATTTGAAACTCTTTCATGGTATCAGAGCACTAGCTCTTGGGAAACGTTCACTTGGTTCGTGTGAAGTGTAGTCTGAATACCTTGTTACGTGTTTTCTCTTTGGCGCAGTCTACCGCTGTGTCTGCATCCTTCTCTTCAGAACTTAGTATCTCGTCTATCGCCCATTTTTTGTCCATAAGATTGACACAGACGAACTATATACCATGGAAAACCCAGATAATGTCGTTAATTGAAGTACAAGATCTTCTCAGTTTCATTGATGGAACTGAAAAAGAACCAAAGAAAGTTACCTTGATCGAAAATAGCCGAATTGGCGCGAACTAAACAAAATCCTTTCTTTCCTTTTGCATTAGGTCAAAACTTTCCCAAAAAAGAAAAAAGCGAAGGGAGCCCTCGTCCCACTTTCCCTTCCCCACCCCTCTCGGGGTGGCCTCGCCTTTTTCGGCTACTTATGATAGAAAAATATGGGGCACGAGTCATTTTCCTTGGCTAACAATAAATGTCGTTTTGACCATATCCGCGGGTTCTTCAATTGTCTTTCTCCCTCATAGAGGAAATGACGGTGGTATACTATATGTATCCGCTTATTGGAACTCCTTCTAATGACCTATGCATTCTGTTATCATTTCCAGTTGGACGATCCGTTAATCCGGAAGATTATAACTGTTTCCATTTTTTTGTTTTTTAAGGGTCTCCTTATCTTTAGGAGATGCCTGATCAGGGATCTATGCAACTTGTCATTCTTGAAATAAGTAAACCAAGGAAGGTCGTCTGATACTGCTGCATCTTCAATAGCGCATACAATCGCATCTTGATGAGCCGGTTGGTCCAGTTGTTCAACCGTAATTGTATGAAAATCATCTCCATCTGGAATCTCAAACATCGAGGGCGCCATCGCATCCGCAAATTCATTATCTTCCCGCCGAGTCCTCGAATTGTTTCCACATTAAACTCACTATCTCTTAGTAGGGTAAAAGCTTTACATCCGCCAGTTTTATATTCATCTGACGATTTGCTTAATTACCAACTCTGAATCTCCGATTCCAATTGGATAATCTGGCCTGCATAGCTTCATACTCTGCTATGTTGTTGGTAGCAGGGAACCTCAACCTAAAAGCTTCGGGGATCCTTTACTCCTTATTGGGATATTCAGACTATCCCTATCCCTGCCCAATTGGGCATTCAGAGCTCCGTCAAAAGAAAATTGCCACAACTTCTCTTTCTCTTCTTCTATTGCAAACGACGTTCATCTGGGAAATTCGTTTCTAAGGGAGAAGGCAAAGGGTGGTTTGCTAAGTGATCTGTGCTTGACCTTTCATTTAATTAATGGCTTTCTGGGGAAATCTCAAACTCCGAAAAATGAAAAGCAATTGCTATGGTCAATGCTGGCTTCTCAAACAGGTATTTGAGAGGATCCATACGAGTGTAGGATTAGGCACTTTAGGTACCAAAACCATGATAGTGGAGTTCACTTCCCTTGAGGATTTTCGAGTCGAGAGAAGTGACCAGACAAAATATAGTGGTGAGGTAGTCCTCTTCTTATCCACCAGAGAAAAAAAGATGGATGAAGAGTGCAGTTAAGGGGCGAGCACGCCAGGCCAGAGATGGATATTATAGCGGATCTCATGTCCCAAGCGTTCAGAAGCGATAACTAGGTGATAGCGAGGCTAATTAATAAGCTAGACCACGCTCCGAGCCAAGGGAGGTGGTAAAGAGGTACTATTATAAGACGTGGGTGGCTGGAGACGGAGCTTCCTCAAAACCCTAATTTCTTTATAGCATTTAATTGATCCGTTATCCGCGGGAGGGAGAGGTTTCATACGTTTGTGTTCGCACTACCTTTTTCATAAGTTTGAGTTTGTGATTATTATTAAAAGTACTCATTGAGAGTGGTCGGAGCATGCTGCCTAACCTTCCACTAAATGGCTTGAGCCCGGACATACTTTATAGGACCTATTCTTCGTCTTCGACTCCTTCCTTATCCCACCTTAGCTTCGCCAACAACAACCACTGCAACTGGAACCGGAACCAGAAAATTTGCTGGCTTGCTTCCAGTGCGCACTCTGCCCTGACCGTTAGCTACACCCGGTGGAAAGCCTGCGATAAAAGGTATGTAACTAAGCAAGCGCTGGCTTATTATGTTATCCTCTCGGAGATACGGACGAACTCTCTGAATTAAAGTAAGGCTTCAAGCCCTAGGAATTAAGAGCTAGGAAAAGGCCCACCAACCGACGCTTCAGATTGCATGCCAACCTTCTTCCCCCCTTATGCCCTGTACTTCTTTGACACCTGCACCAGGGCATAATATCATCTTAATTTACCCATGTAACAGGTTTTTTCAACGTTTTGAAACGGCAAGTCATTATATCTTTGATACGCAACCAGACACCTTTCTATTATTCCATTCAAATGGATAACACATCCACTAGGGAAGCCCACTGGCGCACCCACTGATGAAGCTCCGAAGCATCCACAAAAGCATCCAAAGCAGAGACAGACTAAGATGCAGAAGATTTTGAAATCGGAGATGAAGAAGATGGCGAAGATTAAGATACTACGAGTAGAGTCAATCAATAACTGGCAAAAAGCCGTTGGTAAATCACTGTTTCGTAATAAATAGAATACCTGAGAATAATACCCGAAAAACACCAATCTCATACCGGAATCGTGTTCGAGTTCAGGCGCTTGCTTCGACTCGGCAACAAAATTGCCCCGTCAGTCCATAAACGCCAGAGAGAGAGAGTAACACACACACAGGCTTTAAAGAAGGTATATCCGCTGGGCGGTAGGTAGACTTAGGGGCATGAAATGAGGGGAAATAGTCCTGAGAGAGACTGGGCGCTTATTAAGGCCGGGCATCAATCACAGCGGAGGTCTCATTTATCGGGGGATTTCCGCCGAGAATAAATTAGTTGTTAAGGTAGCCTCTAAAAGGGCTAATATGTATACTCCGAGTATAGTCCTCACCACTAGAGGGCTTAGGCATTCATATTCGGCGAAGACTCGCTACCAAGCAGCATGGGGGTCTCGTCTCACACAAGGGTGTAACTCGGCCAGTGAGTTCCCGAAAAGGGTAAGAAGGTTAGTCTCTTTTTGCAGCTATTCAATTGGAGGGGGAAGCGGGATCATCTTGTCTTTGGCAAAAAGCCTTCCTCCCTGAAAATGAAGCTAGTTCGTCTTGCTCAAATCATTGACGGTACTGGATGTAATAGGATTTCGAAACCTTTCTCCTATTCCTGCCCCCGCCTATGAAATCGGGCTCTTTCTTCACGCCCGGTCTTTCTTTCAGGCAAGGCAACTCGATCTTTTCGTCCTGCCGGTCTAGCTCGACGATCAGACTGAACATCCAACCAAAGAGCTATTCCAATAGTGGATAAATAAAGATATTGTACAACTAGCCACCTAGGATCATGAAGATAGAAGCATTTCGCACGCACAAAGAGATGATAAGATGATCTCATCATGTAACCATAAGTGTGGAATAACAATCAAAAACTTACAGTGAGTAAACCTTGCCAGAAATAGTGGCTCCAACCAACTACGTAAGAAAGGTCTTCGGAGCGTACTCTCTCTCAGTTCTAGCGCGTGAATTGAAGCGCCTTGCTTTCGGGCACGGGAAGTATACCGTAGCGCCATAACTACTAGTCAAGGTCCGTGGGCTTTAGAAATCCATCTTTAGCGGACTAGTATAAGACAGAAGATCGCGCAGCTAAGGCACAGCTAAGGCGATTCACCCTTCAGCCGTTAGACCATTAGCGAGAAATGCCTACCAGCAGGAGAAGCTCCAGTGCCAGCAGAAATCAATCAATCCAGAGACCGAGACTACAAGTGTAATAGGGTCGGACGAGAACCAACTAATCTTATATATATGTAAAGAATGACATGACATACTAGATCAGTACTTAAACCAGGCATCTCATCGTAAGTCCAAGCCTTTGTATTCCCTTTCAAAAATGCAAAAGTTGCAGACATACTTTCTAATTCCAGATGGTCCCTCCCTGCAGCTGCAAATCAAGATCTGCAAGAAATTTGGGAATGTATCAGAGCGAGGTTGTGCTTGGAGCTTGTCTTCTTGACAGGCCTACTTTTCTTTGTTCAACTGGGCTAATGTTCATAAGTAACAATACTCTTTTTAATTAAATAAGTGTTTAATTAAGTAACAATTATGTAATTCAATTTGAGTTTGATTTTTCATTAAAAATGAGTTCTATTATATTCTTGTTATTAGTTCGAGTTAAGAGTTGGACTTTCTAAAAAGCGTCTGTCTAATGTTTTGAGAGTTTGTTGATTTAGATTCTGATGAACACTTGAAGCGGCTTAGTTTGATTTGTGAATCGAGAGGTAGGTCAGTCAGCCGAATATGGAAGATTGAATTGTTATAGAAGCCCTTTTGAACATCGGTTGAGACTGATAAGACGCTAGTTGTCTTTATAAAGTATGAAATAGAATCCATACAGGCCTCACAGCCATATAGAAGAAAGAGTCACGTAAGGGACGGAACGGAATTAAATAATCTTAGGGCCTCAGGCATCTTATTCTTTGATTGAGTTCATTTTCCACCATGCTTTTGAACTCAATAAACTTTCGAAAGACTTCATATTTTTCTGTCAAGAAATATACCCACACATACCGCGATAAATCATCTATGAATGTAAGCATGTAGCGCTTACCGGAGCATGAGGGAGTGCGAACTCTTCCAAAGACATCTGAGTGAATAAGCTCCAGTGGCCTTGTTGCTCGCACCTTCGATTCTCCCCAAAAGGCAGCCTATGTGCCTTACCAAACTGGCACCCTGCGCATACTACTCCATTGCGCATTTCAAGGCACGGAAGACCACGAACCATTTCCTTCTTCATCATCGCCTTCAGACGATTATAGTTTACATGTGCCAAACGGGCGTGCCAGAGGTCTGCAGTCTCATGTTGACAGGTTTTGTCAATATATGCTGTACCAGCAGATAACACGTACAGCTTCTTCACCTTTCTGCCTTCCATTAGGATGTCTCCACGAACATCTGCGTTCGCCAATACTTTGACATCCTCTGGACCGAAAAGCACATAGTGCCCAGCTGCTGTAATCTGAGGAACCGATACCAAGTTTTTCTTCATTCCCGGAACGTGGTAAACGTTCTCCAAGACTTTTGATCCTCCTTTCATGGGCGAAATGGGCAGGTCACCCACATGCTCCACTGGATGTACAGTGTTGTCCGCCGTGACAACTGCATCGTTACCTTTGTACTTTTGTAGCCTTAGGAACTTACTCATATCACCAGTGATGTGAGCAACCGGAATCCACTATCCAATCGGTCTCGTAGTTGATTCCATCATTCAATACACACGGAGAAGAGAAGAGGGAAACACCTATACTCTAATAAAAGGAGGAAACACTCTTTCTAAAAAATCCACTACCCGGCTGCTCTATGTATCAGCACGTCAGACATCGGTAGTCTCAAATCCGTCCCTTCCCCCACTCTTTATTGGCTCGTTTCGTAGGAATAGAGTAATCAAAGTAATTGCGTCTATCACTGAGGGCAGCCAAGAGTCACTCAGGGCTTTAGTACTACACTACTCAGCTCGTTATAGTCCATTAGAGTGTTTGAAATCCCTGAATCCGTACTCTGTATGGAGCAGTAGGCTGGAGTTATAGTCCGTATCCGTACTACTTGCCTGGAGTAGGAAAGAGTGTTCTATCTTTTAGCCAATCACTGGTAGTGCGTTTGTTCCTTATGGTTCGCAATACAATAGTGACTTAGGTTTGTTTCTCTCCGTTCGCTATAGTCCATTAGTGGGTCTAAAGTCTAATCCTTCTTGTCCGGTAAGCAAGCCTTCGTCTCGCCACAACACAAGCTGTGATATAATATAATCTGTCTATACCTCACTCGGTTCAGTCAGATTATTCAGTAAGATATGGTTTGATGTTTGAGGCCTCGCTTCACTAACTGAAGTCGGTTCCTCGTGAACTCCGTTAGCTAGGCGCAGGTCCTTCCCCCTCCTAGTAGTCAGTCCGTTCTCTCGGGGTTACTTACTCTCGTTTAGTTCGAACGTAGCCCGCAGGAGTCAAGGGGTTGTAGGGGCGACTTCCAGAGAGAATTACGGCGAGGAGAACTTATGGACAAAAAATGAGCATTCCGGTAACTACTTTAATAAGTAAATAAAGGAATTATTTGAGCTTAGTTGTTCTCAAAAATAAGTAAATAAAACAATTATTATCGCTTAGTGCTTGTGCTAAGGAAGAGAATGAGCGGGTGCTCTACTCTAATATGCCCTCCGTTTGAAAGCAACTGGCATAGTTAATGGACGAGTTCGTCACTGTCTTACCTGCTTGAATGCTTTAGTGTCTTACTTTAATAAATTCCAAGTTGAATAGGAATAGAAGAGGACAGGGCAAAAGGGGCTACTGGGGAAGGCGACGGAAGGAACTGATTGACCTAAGTAAGTAGGCATGTGTGGCACTTTCGGAAGGGGGAATCAGACTAGGCTGTCACTGTTCTAGAAGAGGAAGCGTAGCTGGCACGAATTGAATGCAGGGTAAGGAAAACCCTTAGGAAACCACCCGTTACTGCATTCATTAAGAGTGAAAGCTGAAAGTCTCTTTCTAGTATTAAGACGTAAGCTGGTTGTGCAAAGTTTGTTTGTTCATACAGGCAGTGTGATTTGGGGAGATTGAGTTTGCTCAGCAAGGTAGCATGTGCCAGCCAGTTTTTCATTAAAAAGGCATGATAGTCTTCAACTGCCCCCTTCTCTTCAAACTCACCTCACTCTCGTGAATGTCCTTCCCAAATCCTAGCGTGACGTGGATGATCCGCCGAATCCTCACCACGATCGATTAGGTGAAACGGTTCTGCAAAGTTTGTTTTTTCATACAGGCAGCGTGGTTATAGTAGTCAGAATTGTGCCAGCCAGTTTTTCATTAAAAAGGCATGATAGTCTTCAACTGCAGAAAAGTAGTGCGGAGAACTAGTCAGAATTGTGCCTGCCATCTAATTCGTGACGCATGGCGAGATTCCTCTACCACTCTATAAATGGAGGGTCTGCAAGAGAAGCCATAAGCCTTCGTGCTCTAAAAGAAAATCAAAGAATTTTTGGAGGTTGCTGAACTATGTCTATGGCTATGGCACAAAGGCTTGCTCAACTTGGAGAAGAAATCGAACGCGTCGAGAACCAGCTCCGCGAACGCCGGAGGCTCCTCTTCGCCTTTTGGCGATACCTACCAAAAGACCAAATAATAAGGGAAGCCGAGCTCAGGCTCCAAATGCTGCGAGCTGCACAGCACTCGCTCATTCTCTCATTGGCATTGTGGTTCCGCGGTGGCCCAAGAAATTAGAAGAAATTAACACGCGCTTATCTTTTCGTGTTTTGTAATCGAGCAAGACACTTGCTTAAATAATAAAATAACTGCGCTTGTTTTTGGGGCTTGTATGTGGGTGGAAGTAGTTTGTTTGTTGTCCTTTCTAGTCTAGTGCAATCAATAACCATAAAAGCCTTTAGATCAACTAATAATAAAAGAAGGAAACAATTTACCCTCTCCCTAGTAACTTACGTCAACAAACTCATGCAAAAAAAATGAAGAACAACATCTCGAATAAAAGAAGAGGCCGTTTATTTATTATTTTAGAATTTTTTGTTTTTTCTATTTGTTATAATTAATGGTTTGTTGACCGTCAGAAAATAGTCTCTCAAATATCATATCCGGACATCGCTACAACTGCGCTGGCTCCACTCCCACTTACCAGGACCTCTGAGGGAAAAACCCCTATTCCAGGAGTATTTCAATTCACTTTCAGATGAATGAAAGATAGTCATTGAATTCACCAGCTCCGGCTGAATGAAGGGGGAGGAAGCGAGTTCACCTCAAGAATGAAATGAACAATTTCATAAAGGAGGGTTGTATCAGAATATTTTACGTCTAAAATCCCTAATCTGGCAAGTCTTTTCCAACGGTGTGTACTTCTTTTCATAGTCAATCAGAGTTTTGCTAATGTAGTACATAGCATACTGATGAATCAACCGTGGAGATCCTAAAACTAATAAGCAAATCAAGATTCTTGGTGTATTCGGGGAAAAGATCGATCCTAGTATTGACCCGGCCGGCTTCTCCTTGATGGAGAGATGGCTTGCTTTATGGGCTTGGGTATGGAGAGGCGATGGAAGCAGTGAGTTGACCTGACCCTTTGAGTCTCGTTGTTAGGGTTCCAAACCTTCTAGTTTCCAGTCTGATATCTTGTTTCACTTTGATTTCAAGGGTCTTAGTTTAACAAGTCTAAAGCAGATGAGGGACTAGCGAGTTCAGTTCTCTTCTAGTATGAGGAGGCAAGTTAGTAGTGTCTCTTGCGAGACCTAACCATTCGTTCTAACAAGCCTTGTTTTTAGGCTTTTATGATGTATCGTGCAAACAAGCACGGGAAAAGATACCAATCCAAGAGAGAAAAGAAAGTCCGCGAAATTACATAAAGATAGGAGAAAGCTTTTTTTATCTAATAAAAGATAGACCAAATCCGCATTTGAAAGCCTGGGATCCTGTCCCTTGGAAGGTCCTCGTAATGGCCCGATCCGGATCAAAGCCTTTCGGACTTATCTCCTACCTACGAAATTTCCAAATACACTATTTGAATCCTGAATCCCACCCATTCTAATCCAAGCTTCAGACTCCAGAATGATCCACAACGAGACTTTGTCCATCGATGTCTAACAAAGCCCCGCGAGGTCTGACTTCACTCTGAAGTCCTTCCACAAGGCTACTCTCCAAAGTAAAAGGACAGGACAAGTCCGTATCCCTTCACCTGAAGTTTGTGAAAGTATACCACCAGGTTTATGGAGAAACACCATAGGCACTCCCCCGCACAAAGCGAAAGGTATCTACCTTCACAAACACCTTAGAACCATAATCACGACCCAGAATTATACTAAATATCCCCCATATGGTATAAATCCTGGGATAGTGACACAGCACAAGGCTATTCTCCCTGATAATGAAAGACTCTATGAAAATGGGGAATATATTAATAAAGCCTTCACCATGAAGGAGTGCTTGTGAACTCAAACCCACCAGAATTGGAAGCTAAGGATTTAGCTTTTGATATGGTCGCTCCCAAATCCTGGATAATTTTGCGGTGTTCTCCGGTCACCCTACTGTCCCGAGTGACGACATCATCACTCAGAATAGTGGAGGCCGAGAACTTTCTCCGACCGGGAATAATCCCGTTCCGCAGCCGTCCATACCACGAGGTGGGATAGAGGAAACAGCACTTCAAGGGAAGTAGTAATCCGAGGATCACTGACAGTTGGTGTCAATTTCTTACTTTATCAATACCAAAGAGGTTACACCAGTAACACCACCTTGAGTATTAATAATAAGAAGCAACATACATATCAAGTGAACAGTCCACCCTTTAACCGGGATAACCGAGAAAAAGGCGGATATTTCAATAACATTATAATGATCCGTCAGTCCCTTTCGGTACACCAACGAACCTGTTCAAGTGTATGTATTAAACAACTATTATGACGCAATACTAACATCACATCACAAAACAAGAGCTTGAAACTCCACTACTAGAGACTCTTTCCTATCACCTGTGTCTACCCTAATATCCCGTTCCTGTACGGGAGCGGAAGCGAGAAAAGAAAAGCAGGTTTTAGATACTAGACTAAAGACTCTAGTCTGAGACTTGAAACTAGCAAACACGAGATCCTTACTAGAGCTCATGACGTAACTAGAGCATAGCACGAAAAGAGGGATACATATAGAGACCGAATCGGATGGATAGGAGCTTGATTGTAGGGGATGCTGGGGCGGGTCGAATTCTCTCTATCCAAGTGCAGCTACTGTTTTTGAAGCACCATTGACATTTTACTGGTGAAAGCTATCCTTCTAGGGGCCTCTCTTATCTACCAACTTATGATGCTGGGGAAAAAAGGCCACTAAAAAGATCTTCACCATATCTATCTTCAAATCCATTCTGTGGAAATGCAGTGAGGCGATCGACCAAATACCCAGCTTATGACCCGGAAGGATAAGTTATGCTTCTCCGGCTGTTGCTGAACCTTTTAGTTAGATCTCTATAGAAAGAGGGAAAGAAATAGGAAATGATGGATCGAATTCCTCCCCTTCGATGCCGAGCTTTCAAGCAAGTAGCGTTTGGAATGGCAGGATTGTTTGAATTGTTTGAAAAGTCATTCCCCACTGATGTGACACTAACTTAAACTCCATTTTTAACATATTAACCGGTGGTGAATTCTTAAAGGATTTAAAACCTGTTAAAGCCCCTCCCTACCTACGTGACACCGACTTTCACTCCTCTTTCTCGATGTGAGAGCGAGTGCCACTGCCAGCTTTGATTCACCACCGGTGATTGTTAAGGGAAAAGAGTTTATACGACCTGTAGAGGACTTCTAAATCTTCATTCACAGCAGTAAGACTGAAAACTGTAAGCAAGTAGTTGAATTGAGTTAAGCAGTACTAGCTTAAGCAGTAGTAGCTGTTGTGTTAGCAGTACTAGCTGTTAACCCTATCCCTTGGGTATTGGTCACGAACGGGAATAGGGTTTAATGCAAGCAGTAGTCACTCCTGCAGTAATTCCTTTCCTGTCTCTAACTGTACTACTAGCAAGTAAGCAAGCAAGCAATTGATAAGAGGTTAATGAGCGAAGTGACCAGGCAAGAAAACGGATGCAGCAATCAAACTACTGCAGCAATCAAAGGGCTGCCCTACTTCTCTAGCCTACCGCGCAACGGCTTTCGCGCTAGCGCGCTCATCCCTTGCTTGGTTCTTCCGTGAGGGGAGGGGCATAAATAATCATTCTAGAACTAAGATCGAAAATCCTACTTTAAAAGACACCTACGCCAGCTCCCGCTGAAGCAATTGTAGCTGCTCCGGCACCTATTGATTTTGCACCTTCTAACATAAGAAAGAGTATACACCTGTATGCGACAGGACTTGGCTGTCCAAGCTGCTCTACGTACCCTTTTGTTAAGGGATCACGTCGCTCGTAGTTCAGTTCTCTCCCGGCACCTCCACCGCTCATGCAAGCATCCATCGAGTTCCATTCTATACCCCGCCCTTCTCCCATTTTTTGATTTCTTTGAATAAAGTGTCTTTTGCTGTGTAAGCAGAAAACTTTGTTTCTGAAAGTTTCTGCATAAGTTGGCTTATCTTAGCAAGCTTTTCGGGAGACGCGACGTCCAAGTCAAGGTTTTTTCTTGCCGTGTTCAGGACATTTTTGCGCACATCCCTATTCCCAAAGGAAGAAAGAAAGGTGAAAAGCTCATTTTCGACCTCTTCTTTCGTTGGGACAGGCACCGCTTGCTGGCTCCCTACTAATGGTGGGACCGGCTGGTCATCCACCTTCGGTGGCGCCAGAGTCAAATCTAAATTAACATCACCCCCCTTTTTATCACCTTGCTCTTCTTCACGGGGGTCCTTGTTTCCACCAGCACTTGAGGAGCCAGCGACAGAAGATATTCTTCTGCGTTTCTGTTGCCGCTGTCGGGCATTTGTGTCCATTGACATAATAATAAAGAAAGAGATAAATAAAGCACTTCAAAAAAAGAGTATACAAATTGGAAAGGAAGTCATTTTTTCAAGTACAGGCATTCCGTTTTAGATTTTCTATTCACTCATGATCTGGCCTGACCTGGTCGACCCAATCATGATATTGAAGGATGGGACCTTTTCTCGAAAAACCAACCCTACTTAATTTGTTCTAGAAATGCTAACCAAGTGACACACTGGGGCCATGGGTCATGAAAGAGGTTGACCCCCATCCCCCTTCACTATGTATGGCCAATTAACTCCTCGCTTTAGTCCGTTCTTTTCCTTCTTTGGGCTCGGGACGATAGTAGCCGTGGTAGTAATGTCCCGGAGCCCGGCTACCGACCCGAGGCGCCGATCGGGAAAGTCATAAAGGGACGTTAAACGTAATTCTAGAAGAGCGTTACCACAACAAAAAAAATCCGAGTCTTGGCAGTTCAAGTGAAAATTTATTAGACTAGTCCCACTAAGATGGCGAGGAAACTGACTTCCGAGAGAGCTGCTTTCGCCTCGGTAATTACCTAACGAGAGAGAGCCGATGCCAAAGTCGCCCTTTACGCGAGGGAACGCCAGACAGACTTACCTCTGCTAACTACGTTTTATATAGACTGGAAGCTAGAGAGATACTATACCTTAGTATAGTGCCGCTACCAGAGAAGGCTGTTTCATGCTAGGCGTCCAGACCTACTACGCTCGAGCCACATCCCCGGCACACTTGCTATATCCACTAAGGCTTCACCCCACTTCATTCTACCAACTATACCTGATATAAAGCCGTTCTATAACAATTCAAGACAACAAGAAAGCAAGAAAACGATAGCGATCGGTTTGGGAGCGTCACGGGCGGGAGGAGGGCGATAGCTGAGCCCGCACGCTCTATGCTTTTCCCCAGCTTTCCCTCCAGTAAAAGATTAGCTCGTACCCCCTGTGTCTAGGGATTCCTAGGGCATGAGTTAAGCATATAGTTGATTTATCTTTCTTTCGATTGAGCGTTGGTACTTTTGGAGTCTCTCTCTGTAGGCGTGCAAAACAACAAAGCCACTGCTCTTCGGGGCGGTGAGGTGGACAATCCCTTACTCCAGCTTCAGAGGAGCATCTTTGCATGAATCAATACTAACTCCTCAGTCAGCTGATCCTCGATTTCGGAGATTAGAGCAGAAGAACTCCGTAACGACGGAGAAAGGTTTCGCCGAAGCAAGTGCCTTAGTTCTTCTTCATATTTTTGGTATTTTGATAATTCTAATATAATAAAAATAAGCAAGCACACTTGCCCATTTTTATTTACGATTTTTATTTTTCATTTTCACTCGATTCATAAACTTCTCTCAACCCAATTCGAAGCTTTAAGAAAGACCTGCATGAATGGTGTCACGACTGCCCCGCTGTCTCCGACATGGACCCGGTGAAATTGAATTCTCCGTGAAGATGCGGAGTACCAACGGCTAAGTTAATCTTTTTTAAGCGCTTTTTTTGCTTTCCGACGAGCAGAACTGAGCTTTCCTTACCAACTTCAAGGGCCTAGCCCGAGATAAGGGAAACCAACCAAATCTCAATCGAGATACCTAAAAAAAGCACTAAAGGGCTAATGGTTGGAGCTATGAAGCTGACCTATATATATATATAAGATGGAATGGAAAGAAAGGAAGGAGGAGAATGGATGAAGCAAAGAATATTCTAAACGATTTGATAAAAAAAGGCTAACTATATGCTTAACACAAGCAAATCTGACCTTGTTCTGGGGGCATCTGAGTCCACATTTCTCGTTCGAACCGCACCTTATCGATGTGTGTGCTCTTACCGGCCCTACCCAATCCCAATTCAAGTGCTTTGCCCGGTAAATTTCACACAATACCTATTTGAATATTTCAAGTTTGGTACGTTTATAAGAACTCCAGTGGGATACCATATATTCCACTCATAGCTATGATCTCGTCTTCTCTGAATCTATTTCTAGTCACCTTTTCTGGTCTCCTTTGTAGCCTCATAAAGCCTTTGTCCAAGATATGATTTATAATATCTGTGAACTGAGACTTTCGCTGTAACCCCAGGTAAAAGAGCGAAAGCTACATGTTCCGCTTACCTAACAGAGAAAGGACTTCATACGCAGAGCGGTCGATATAAGATCGAGAAAGAAAGAATGCGACTACCAAGGCAAGAAGGATCGTAAGAAGCGGAAGCCTAACAGGGGTGCAAGCAGGTAATCCAGGGAGAGGTCCCCTGAGCTGAGCTCGCCAGCCTCTCAGTTCGTGGTCAACAAGGTTCTACGACCATCCTCAAGTCAAGCAAGTGTCCCAACCACCGACAGTGAGGACTTTTACTTTTTGTCAATGTGTTAAGTTTCATATACTATCTACTGAACAGCTATCGGTCGGTAAGGCTTCGCCGTTTGAGAACAATCTGACTTTATGAGCCAAAGGCCTTGGTTTTTCTATGCAAGGAAAACGGGATCAAGCACGGTTTGCTAACTGCTATCGGTAAGCCGGTACTGCTGACGACCCAACCAGGATCGTTGGATGAGTGACCTCGGACAGATAGCCCTGACGAAGTCCGAGGGAACGGACGCAAACAAGGGAAGACCATGACACGGAACGTAAAGTGTGTATGCCAGCGGTAGGCCGGTAAGCTCAGTTCGGTAGCTGCTAGCAGTTTTCCAGTAGCGGATAGCAAGTTGGATAGTCGCTTTTAAGGAGCTAAGAGCTAGCTGACTCTTGCTTACACATTACTCGGTTTTCGTTTTTAGCGGAATACCGTACGTGAAGTAGTCCGCCCCAGGGAAAGGTCTTTCAACTGACTTTGCGGTAAGATAGCAACTAGTACGTTACGTGTATATTGCCTACAACCTACAGATAATTAACTAAGGGGAGGCAGACAGCTAAGAGATAGCAGTGAGAATAGCAGAGCAGAAAGAACGTCACGTGTATAGTATAATGAATGCCTACAACCTCTGGCAAATAACTCAACTCACCGAAAGAGCAATAAAGAAAGGCCTACCGATAAGGCTAACTGTACTGCCCAACAAGCGCTAATAAACGCCTATTCAGAACAACTACTGCTCTCGACAAAGGGCTTGCTTGAAAACGGCCCGAGCGGTTAAAGGTCCGATCAAAATCGGAAAGAGCACAAGAGCAGAAAGGAAGAGTAATAGCAGCACCGCTGCCGAGTGCCTACCTAAGGAGTATTAGACTGACTAGCGTCGAAAGAGCTTGACTTTCAAGTAGTACTTCTCGCTTTCACTGGACTGCCCTTAACGCTAGAGCAAGAGAAAGCACAATAGTACCTCAACGGCGCCTACCACGAGGAAAGGACTGAAAAGACGGAGCTTGGTTCAGCATGATGCAGCAGTCTCTAGCCCTTTTAAGTAAAGAAAATAGCAGAAAGCACAAGCCCTGACAAGCGTACGAAAAGGGTATATGACGGATAGTACCTCCTAGACCATTAGCCATTAGAGACCTATATTAGCCCTATAAACGTGCGGTACTTCACTAGCTACCGTTGGCTCGCTAGCCGTAACGGAATGAGAGGGCCACTCTTTCTCAGCCGCAGCTCTAGCTTCAGTTGACGGAGAATGCCCTTGCTTAGTCTCTTCCACCGGTCTTCTGTTGATGAAGATGAATGCGAATCATATAGTTGATCGGGACATCTATCTCTGGCGGTCTTTCGCATCGCCATTAGTCATTTTTTTTTTAATCTTTCTTTCCTTCAAATGACGAGCTGCTTCCTGCAGTGACTCACGCGGGCTCTGGAAGAGTTGTTAAGGGGGCGCAGCGATGTCTATTCCTTAGAAATCGATACAGCCGCTCGAAAGTCCTCGTTGAACATTTCCCTTTCAGTTAGGCAAAGAAAGAATCTCCGTGAAGGAGATATGTCTTGCCTGTCCCCGAGAGTAAACTTGACCAAGAAGACAAGGCTAATTGAATAGTGTGTACTCCACATCGGATGGGAGACCCGCGGGATCCAACCATCGATATTCCTTCGCAGTTCGAGAAAGTGAGGTAGTCTTGCCCTTCGATCGCCGAAAAGCTCTGTAAGAAAATGCATGGATGTCATCTTTCCAATCTCTTGATTCTTTACCCGCTCATTCCTCTGACTTTATGCCTTCTATTCGGCTCCTACCCTACCAAGTCCGACCGGGGCTTTTCGTTATCAACTGCTTTCTTACTTCAAAATGTTGTATCATGGGCTTGAGGTATCACCGCCTACGAGTATAGATTTCCCGTTCGGTACACATAGCTTTTCCTATCGAAGGATAGAACCTCTCGCCTCTTCTGTGGAAGCATCCTTAGGGAGGTCAAGTCCATATAAGAGGACTAGCCACAAGTACTGAGACAATATCTAAAATCTTTGCAATTATTCACTTTTGGGATTTTAACCCACTTCCGGGAATAAGGCAAGTAAGATATTTCACACAAGCTTGGCACCTAGGAATAGGCGTTTTATGGATGATTCAAGCCCTGCACACTCAAAGGCGAGAACGAAGTAGCGATTGCTCGTCCAAATGGGTTACCACCAAGAAAAATTGTATATGTATTTAATTTATACCTCAATCAGCCCTTGAACACCTTCGAAAGAAAAAAGAAGGAAAGCACCCATCTCAAGTGCCGGGGTTCCTCTTCTCATTCGCCATTCGTGATGGTTCGTGGAAATGTCATAACATGCGTAGGCGGACTAGCCCAAATGGGAAGTATAATCTTCTTTCTGCTTGCTTCGTCGTTGTGAAATAATCTTGTGTTACACGCTTCTGGACAGAAATTCTTTATCAATACCAATCTTGGCTTAAAGCTCTGCTCCCTTCGAGATAGGACTCAGTGGCCTCTTCAATGGTGCTACTTATGCTTATAGTTTCGGTCAGAAGATTCTTTTGACCCAAGGAAGACGACCACATCCTTCTCCTTCACCTGCCTGGGCAAAGCATTTAAAATAATTATTTCAATCTGGATTTGTTTCAGGCTTTACATATCCATTTCAATTAGAATCTGACCACCCCCCAACCCCCCTTTAGCGCTCCCCTTTTCCTTTTCCTTTCGCTCGTGATCGAGCCACCCGAGGCTTCTCGACTGCTTAAATTCTAAATTATAAGAAATTCATATCCATTTCTCACGATCAGCTTCGGGAAGTTATTTTCTATTTATTATTATATTTCTGGTTTGCAATTACCTTGGCATAGAGTGAGGGTCAATTCTTGCTGAAGTGCCGGTTCTTCCAAGATTCCTTTGCATTTCTCGTGCACGAACGACTTTCTTTTAGTTTTAGCTTTGACTTCACACTTCTCCATATTTAGTTTCTACTAATGGGTAGGCTACTCTAATCTTCCAGGATCACTTTTCTAGTTCCATCATTTGATTTGCTTTTGTTTCCTCGTCGAGACAAAGCATAATGATAAGCAATGGAGATCCATGAAGCCATGATAGAGTTTGCATCTGATTCATACAGAAGGACGATAGCCTTTAGTACAAATTCCTTATAGTAAGTGAATTATGACCCGACTTTCACCTCCGAAGAGGGAAGGGGCTTCCTGTTGATGTCAAACTCTTCCTCAGCACAAGCGCTAAGGAAAGCGGACCGCTCGCTATTTCTATTATCAAATCAACTCGCCCGAAGCACAAGAGAAAGTCTCAGCTTAGCGTAGTTCAATCAAACGGCCTGAACCGCATCGATCAGGGTTCATCCACCACATCCGAAGTGAACAACGTATCACATCTGAAGTGAACAACCATTAATTATAAGCGACTTTATGACATAGAGAAGAGGGCGACTATATCTACATCAAAACTTGACCGATCTAACTCGCATAGCAGCTACTGCTTCTCTAACCACTTCCCTAGTTTGATTGAATGGATAAAGAAAGGCCTGGACCACATTCAGATACAAATGATTTCGTGGTACACATCAGAAAAAAGATCGACAACCGAGACTGGAAGCAAGGTTTATATCAGAGAAATCGCCTTTCAAACCCTTCATCAGGACCTATCAAAGGTGCCTAACCGAGCTTTTTGCTTAAGGGAGTTGGCCGTAGAATCGACATCTGGAGGCTTGGATCCCCAACTTCGTCGATCTGGTTCGATCGACGGCCCTGCCAGTTGCAGGTGTTGCCGCAAAGGCTGAGAATGAAGGCATTTCTGGCGATGTTCGCTAGACCTATGATGGGTTTCCTTTTATACTCTATCAGATGCAATTGTTGCCCCTAGCCAATCGATCTATGAACCGGCCTGCAATCGATGCTTATATTGTTAGTTGGGGCTGGGCTAGTGAGCCTTATTTACGGAACAAAACCCAAAATACCTGGTCATGGTCTAATTCGTAGCGGGCCTCCTGTCCTAGTTTGTAGATCGAATTGGTTTCATGTTACCTTCTCGAGGAATTATTATCGCTTAGCGCTTGTGCTAAGGAAGACTCTCCTTCCAGGTTCCCGTCAAGGTTGGATTAGCTGAACTGAGGAACCACAGCCTAGCGTTTAATTGAAATCGTTAACCCGATCCTCGCTAGTTCTCATAGGGGCCTTCGACCAAGGGATAGTTTTGCAATTCTCAGTAAAGGTTACTAAAGCCAAACTTCGAACCCTCTTATAAAAATCGCATTGTTACTAGGGCAGCTAAGAACGTCGATTTCAGATTAGTCAACTTGCATTGAAAGAAAGAACCGAGACAGCGGACAAGAGCCTTCAAGGCAAGCCCGATCACGGTTTGACTTCCTCTTCCTCCTTGAAACCCCAACCCGCACATTGCTCTATTCACTGCACCTGCCTTGGGTCTTAGTTCGTAATGAAACTCCCAATTCTTCATTCAAAGGAGTGAAACAGCTTGACCATAGGGAAAGGAGAAGTTTTGCACAGCAAGCAGAGTGTCGATATAGAGGTCACGCATAGAATCGAAACGGGCTGGGCTATGAGACTTAAGGCTGGGCCAATCCTTTTGAAGTATTGAAGTACATAAATCAATGGCAAATTCCTGCGGAAGCCGGCCATTGATTTATAGGGATATCAACACTGACCGGAAAAGGGGAAGGATTTGCGCTTTCTTTTAAGAAGGTAAGAAGGATAAAGCGGTGCCAGCTTCTCTGTGATTGGGCTGTAACAATAAATAGAAAGGGAGCTGAGTCACTCGACTGCAAGGGAGAGGGGGAGCTAGCCCAGTGCCAACCCTGATTCTGAAAAGTCTTGGCCAAGCCGATCCAAGAGTGCACAGCACTTAGACCGTAGTATAGTCAAAAGACTTTGATTTAAAGCAAACCCCCATTCAATCGACTCAGGATTCAACTGCCCTACCCTTCTTTACTGCCTTAGGCTCGGTTGCTCTCGCTTAAGGAACTGGTTCCACCCTAGCCAAGGAAGTACCCCTATAAGGCCCAATGATCATGAACTGCGCAACCGTGGCCACCAAATCGATAATCTAATATGGATGGAGGGGACCAGGGGTTTCACCATGAAGAAGATTATTACAAAGAATTTGATAGCAAGAAGCGAAGCTAAAGGCCTCCTAAAGAAAGAGTAACGGAACTATAAAAGTAATAGTGATTGAGTTGGTACTTTGGTCCCTCTCCCTCAATACTAAGGACCCGCTTTTCTCTTTCCAAAGGAGGGGTTCGAGAATGCCCAACCGGCGACTGGAGGCTGCATAGAGTTCTTCGGAGAATGGTGCACATTTAAGAGCCAGCCAAGATGTATTGATAGAAGAGACTGATTCCACTTTCTGAACTCGTAGGAAAATGCATATCGTTGGGGAAAGAGATCCAGTTTCATTGGGAAAGCGGAAAGTAGGAA